CACCAGTTCTGACTTCCTAAGGAAGTGTAAGCCATACTTTCTTGGCGCTGTCAGCCACGCTTTGTTTGAGATCCGTTGCAGGGCATGTGAACTTCTTTGTAAACGGGCTTCTTACTAGGTCATTCGCTTGCGACCACTTACTGGAAAGACTTGCCTTATCCCTATCCCTTGTGTGTGGATTTTCCTTGCCAGATTTCCTTTCAAAACTACAGCTTGTCCTGTTAGTCTGTTAGATCGCATGGACAGAACTCCTAATTCCTAATTAATGGCTGGCAGGTAACGGGAAATGAATGGAATGGCATTGGCTTATGGGGCACTCCCTCTGGATGGATTAAGATAACAGGCCTCGTCCCAAAGCAAAGGAAGAAAGAGGCTTGCTCACATAAAATATCCCAGCTGGCAAGGGAAAGATCAGCCCCATAGCGTATTCAGGTATATCCGCAATCGCATATTCTGGGCCATCTGCAGCCTATATATATGTATTTCCTGCAATGTCCAGGCCATTTCCTTTCGATGGCAGATCCCGTGGAAGTTAACTTTGTTTTGCTGTCGGACCAGGAGAGTGAATCGAATAGGTTACATAGGCAGGACAGGCGAGTTCTCATACATTTCCTGGCGCTGTTAGCCTGCCCTAATCTACTTCCTTCTCCTTTCTCCTTTTTAGAAGTGACTGTTTACTCATCTTTTCCGAAGTGAGCATATACTGAATCTCCCCTAGTGTAAGAAAGTTGATTTCTATTTCTAAAACTTGCTTGCCTCTTGTAAGTGAGTGTATAAAATGGCATATCTAAGTTAGTTTGAAAGCCGGGTTATTTAAATCCCAATGCCCTCTTTTGACATTGTTCGAGTTCTCTAGCGCCTGAGTCTGTTACGGTGAGTGAGGAAGCCTTTAAATTGAAAGCAGGCCTTTCTTTTATTCAAGTAGGAATTATAGGCAAGCTAGCAATTCTTCAAGTGAGAGTTTACATCCAGTGCTACATTTAGAGTTCCAGTTGCAGGAAAGGGAAAGAGACTTAGGAGAGCCAGCAGGCGCCAGCAAGCTAGGTTTTAAGTGAGCAATCTTGTGATTTCCTTGCCATCCAATTACAATTACAGTTGCTATCTAGTTTCAGTGCCTGTGAGTAAACCAGTTCAAGCAAGGGTAAAAGCATATTCCGATTCCGACTAGCTGATTATAGAGTCATATGCTAGGCCAGTTTCCAATCATCCTGTTTTTAGTTTGTCGTGCCAGGCGAGCAAATGGGTTCCCTAGGCAGTAATTGGTTGCAGGGCATTTTCCTTGGATGTTTTTTCTGTCCTATAGATATAGAACAACAGGTAAAGCCTTAATGAAACCTTTGGGTGATCAAAGAAGAGAATCAAGGCTACTCTCCTTTTCTACGAATCTACAACTCTCTTTACTGAGCGAGACTCTACCCAGATCTAAAGAATTCGCCAAAGAGCCTTCTTCTAACTAGGAGAGTAAGCAAGCTACCGGAAGCGAAGCTTCTGGCTCCCCCTTTTAATTTCCAATTCCTTCTTTTCGTTCTACTTAGGTGGAGCAATCCGAACTCTCGACAGAATATAAAAGAGCGTCTTCGAACCTGTGTAGACACCTCAACGAACTCATGTGGACACTCCTCAGCCCGAGCCGAGGACAATTTATAAAAAATACACATTAAGATGTTGACCCGTTTTTCTTTTATTTGCTGATTCCTCTCAATTAAATTTGCCATGTTGCACTAAGTTACTTACGTATGTATGCATGCGGTCCGGGAACACTTTGGGGTGAACACCCATCCGAACAAGTAGGGTCAATAGTTCAGCATTTAGGCCGTAACATTTAGCAACAAAAAAATCTTTAACCCAACAAGTGCTCTCCGAACCAAGCTAGATAGTCTCCTATCACTAGGCTCACCAACCAACCTGGACTTTGATTCTGATTATTCCTACCGGATATCAAAACCATAAGGATTGTTTCCAGCCATGAGTTCCCATATTACATAAGCGCTCTTGGGTGGGCTGGGCCATTCCATCAAATCTTTGAGAAGGGGCCCAATCTCGTATTTTATGGTCGGCGTGGCGATAGGCTTCGCTTCTACGACAGCCTCCCCAGCCGTTGCAAAGACTGAGCGAGAACGGTAAGGGGCGCACGCACAAAGAATGTCGTTGCGCGGGGATGCGATTAGCCAAGCTGGGGCAAACAAAGCCGTCCGGCCCCCCCCCCGCCTTTGGTGATTGACCAAACTAAGAGGCCTAGATCTGTGCCCCTTAATGAATCGAATCGAATGGTCCTTCGGCCCCTTCATTTGATTCCGACGGCCGGCATAGATATCATGAGACCCGCCCACTATTACTACGAAAAAAGCCCTGCCTTTTTCCTTCTAACTAGGAGAGTAAGCTACTTCTATTAGCGCCGGACTTTGAGTCGAATTGATCGTGTCATGTGCAACGTCCATCAATGATGGTTCATTAATGTCCATTGATTTAGACTCCTTCCCCCTTCCCATTGCTCTAGCCATAAGCTGTGGCAGCTCCAGCTCGAAACCAAAGGGGCCCGCCCTGCGAGGCCAGAGTGGGCTCAGTGGTCAGCCCCCATTCGAATTAAGGGGTCTTTAGCTTTTGCCAGATCTAGAGAGATACTACGAGTCCTCCGTCCCAGATTCCATCGCCGCGGCCATCTGGTTCACCGGTACTACCAAAAAGTCTCATGCTTACGTTACTACTGTTACTGATGGTTTGATTATCTTGGACCCCGGTCGGTCGTGCTTCTGGTTTCCATTCCCATCATCATATTGATATGATCAATCTCCTCGCGCTCTGCCATAAGAACTTGGAGTCCGTATCATGGTGAAGGTAAGGTAACGCTGTGATTCTTGCTCAAAAAACAGACCGAACGCGTTCGAGTTATTGGCTCGTCCAACCCGGCTGCATTCATGAGTCGCTCGTTCAACTGTCCCTCGGAGACACGGTCGAGAACATGCATGGTTGCCCCCCGTCCTTTCTAGCTCTCGGTCCCACCCAGCAAGATACGGCTCAGCCAAAAAACGTGAGCGCCCCTGCGCGAGCCTTATTTTTTTAGTAAAGTCAAGCTTTGGCTCCCTAAAGACTAAAGACAGAAATGGATCAAAAAAAGGGGGGACTTCTGCAACGGGCTATACCACCCAAACCAACTGAGGGAAGTCGCATCCGCCCCATCGCAAGCACCTACAATGTCATGATCACATTGGTTTACCCTTTTTTCTTTGGTAGTTCAACGGACGGTCGCCCCTCCAACAATAAAAGGTATAAATATGGAAACTTCTCTGCCATTTGGATCGGAGAATTTATGGAGGAAATCGGCTTTTAAATTTCCAGAAACCACACGATTATATAGCCAAAGGGAATACGCCGCGCCTAAAATCATCCCAAGCGCTGCTAATGTGGCTACTAAGCTATTTCTTTGGAAAGCTCCTACTGAGATGGGAAATTCCCCGATAAAGCTGCTAGTACCAGGTGAACTCATATTGGCCAAAGTGGAAGAGAAGGAAATGGTAGAGAGATTCGGCATGGTGCTCACTAACCCTCCGTAATATCTAACAAGTCGAGTCTTATGTCGGTCATATAGAACACCAACACATAGAAAAAGGGCTGAAGGAACCAGTCCATGACTTAACATCGGTGGAATGCTACCTCCAATTCCCTGTATGTTCGATAGAGCCAAAGATTCCCCCCACTGATCGGAGTACGCCGATTACCCCCCGAACCGTACAAGATAGTTACCGCCTATCATACGGCTTTCTAACTTCACTTTTTTTTCTGGTCGTTCCGCTCTGTCGATCGATGGTAGTATAAGAGATTTGATCTGTAACCCCCCGATATTTTTTACATAAGGGTTCCTGCTTTCTACCCATAGTTAGCATGTATCTCCCCCGGTCATACTTGAGTATCACATCGTAGACCCCCACCCCAACTCTATCTTCCTTATCAGTGAACCGGAAATAGTGCATAGGTACTTTTCAATGCAGCGGGGACGAGATGACATACTACGATCACGTACAGAAGTGCTGCCCTTCGGCTCGGCAATATGGAACCTCTCAACAGCTCCCGTTCCTTTATGAGGTCCTATCGGGATAGGTAGGCCCAGCCCAAGCCTTCCCCCTCCCTCCATAAGACCCTCTTTCTCTTTCCCCCTCGAGAAAGAGAAGAAAGGGTTTTTTATCTTCTTTCATGTGAACGGCCCTTATGTTACGCGACCGTAATCTTTTTTTATGTTCCACCGCTGTTACGCCAGAAATAAAAGGTTCCACACGAGCTCCCGTTCTGCGGCGTGGTGGCAGGACCGATAGGAGATTGGCTCCGGGTGTAGATAGGGTAAAATCCGCAGGAGTCATGCAAATACATAGGCCCCTTCCCCTCTCTTTTAGATGAATGGGGTGGTTTGGTTTATAACGTCTTTTCCTATCTACGGTCCCTCGGAGCGAGGGGTTAGGCAGGTAGTATGGGCCCTCTGACTTCCAGCTATGTGTTGTGCGGCTCCCGCGAAGCGAATGAAGGGAAGCTCGAAGAGCTTACGCTTACTCTCAGCCTCTTTGATTGGTAGGCGGGCGGGCTAAGCCCCCTACTTAAGATTCCATTCATAAGGGTCATTTTCTGTTGTCGTGACGCTTTGGTTAGGCCGACTACTAGACTACTAGAGGTTACTTCTAGCTTCTATAGGGGCCTTTCCACTTTGGTGTAGTTTTAGTTTGTATTGGTACTGAAATGAACATATCAAACAAAGGCGAGCAGTATAAGCCCTTCTCTGGCCTGGGAAAAGCAGCGAACTCTAGAAGCTAGGGCGTTGTTCACCTTTGGACACGAACACTATTCCGTTCTCAGCGTAAACCCGCCTTAGAGATTGAACGGCAATAAGATAAGTCGACGTTCAATCTAAGACAGCGCTGATAGCTTGTAGTGAACAGCCCCCTTCTTTACCAACCGAAAGCAGCCTTTGGTACTTAACTTAAGTAGGGAACCCTTGCAACTATGATAGAAAGCCGTTTGCTTGTTGCCAAACCCTTCGCCTTTCTTTTGTTTTGAATCAAAGTAGGTCGCGACTGTTGTATTTTTGTTTAGTAGGTCGGGGGAAGCTAGCTACCGCTTATACGACAGCTCTGCTTCCTCGTCTTGCTTCTGGCAAAGCTTCTACTTTGCTTGCTTCTCTCGCGCTTGCTTGCGCGAAGGCTTATTAAGTCCTTTTCGCTAGGTCCAAAAGCTTCCGTCAAAGCGAAAGATCTGATCCAACTGAAATCCCGCATATCCGCAGCGCTCAATATGCGGCTACGGCTAGGCGATCATATCGTGCCAAAAAACCGTTTTTTATGTATAGAGAGATCCCCTAAGATATACAGATAGAATAGATGTTCATGGATAGACAGACATTCCATTGATTCTTAGTTTTGGGGCTGAAAAAGCTCGTCGATCCAAATGAATCATTCTTGTGGTCTCTCTTCGCCCCCCGCCCCGAAACTGACCCACAGCACAGCGCCCATTCGCTTCGCGCGCGGGAAGGCTACGAAGTTAAGTTCATGAGACCGCGGCGGAGTGGAGCAGCCGCGACACGAAGTTCCTTACCTTAGCTGGATCTCGCTGGTGCCACCTAAACGGTAAGTAGGCGACGGATGTGTGACGTTTGGAGTTGTCGTTCGTGCACCTGTCCCCAATGGAAGAATGAGTGATCCGTTCCCCTGCGGATCATGGCCTTACCACTCGGTCCCCGATGGCCTGCGGGGGATTCGGTATAGCAGCTTACGTTTTTTTGCGCTGAGCGTTCCCGCTGGACTGGACACGTGTTAGCTGTAGGAAGTATGGTTCCGAAAGTGACTTCGGTTCGCCAGTTCAGGCTCAACTCCTCGCTTTACGTTAGCGGACCTACACTACAGGTCGGGCCGGGGCTCTGCGCTCTTTCTTTCTGTGTGGGACGATGCCGGGGAGAGAAGGGAATGCGTCGAGGCGGCGAACAACAACAACACAACTATATTTTTGCTTATCCCTCCATCCATGACAGTGCATTGGACCGATGGATAAGAGAACAGAGCTGGCGCTTGGGCGCTCTACGTACGATGTAGGCTCCATCAGATACATATCGATTTATTTCTGATGGATCAAGAATAGTTGTCTTATCAATAGATAGAAATAGGGGATTTCCCCTTATTATTGATGGATTCCCTCTATCTCATTCCTACTCTTTCGATCTATCAGAACGGATCAGGCTATCTATCAATCGATTTTTAAATAGCACGTTCATCTCGCTTTTCGTTCATTTCCGCCACGCCAACATAGCCACAATAAATAAGAAGAAGCAGGCGAAGCAGCTAGAAGCGCTCGCTTCTAGCCCTTGAATTCTTATTCACGAATGAATTGGGAAAGCCAACACAAAGATTAGATTCTGACTTCGTAGAGCCGGTGCTGCTGTTGCCTGCGCGTAGGGTGTCCCCCACTCCCGTCCCGGGGCGCTAAGGGGCTTTTGTTTTTGGAACAGACGGCAATGTTTTGCTGACGCCTTGAATCAAGCTTTTGTTGCGACATGCTATGTTTTCTCCCCCATTGCTAGTAGGTTGATGGGTCGCACGCCCGGCACACATGTTTTGGCCTTGTCTTTTGTGTCAATAACTAAAAATAGGTGACCTAACGGCCGCCGCCCGACTAAACATACCAATAGTCACCAGATTCATATGGGCTACTGAGGAGTAAGCAATGATCTTCTTAAGATCGATCTGTCTTGAAGTGGTCAAGGAAGTATATATTATAGCAATCGCGCTTGGAGTATAAATGAAAGGAGTGGAACAAAGTGTTGCTTCGGGAAACATGGGTATTGAAAATCTTAAAAACCCGTGGGCTCCCAATTTTGAAGGAATTCCTGCCAAGATGACGGATCCTGCCGTAGGTGCCTCTACATGAGCTTCGGGTAACCAAATATGAACTGGTACCATAGGCACTTTGACGGCGAAAGCGGCGAAAGAAGCAATCCATAGAAAGATTTGGCGCCGCTCACTAAATTCTGTGGTTAATGATATTTGTAAATCGGCGGTCCCTGTTTGGAAAAGAATCAACAGAATAGCTAATAGCATAAAAACAGATCCAAGTAAAGTATAAAGGAAAAACTGATATGCTGCCTTGATCTTTCTTTGTCTCGAACCCCATACCCCTATAATAATGGTAGAGTAAGGGGTGGCCCCAAAGCGGAATTTACCGGTGGTGGTTGGTCGAAGCTCCAGTAGGTAGCCACTCCCTTCTCAGGGAACCGTACGTGAGACTTCCGCATCATACGGCTCCGTCCCGAGCTTCCGTCGTCGGCCCTTGTCATTAGACCACTATCTATGCATGTATATTAAGCCTGGACTCTCGAATCTTTTGCTTCTCGGGTGGTGGCGAACAATGCAGCTTGCGTTGCGGGAGATGCCCGCCCGCATTTCCTTTTTTTTTAAGGGGGCCAAAGAAATGTCTCCACCTGCTGCCAACAGTCTTTCTTCGGAATTCTACTGAACGGGTCGATCCTCC